TCGGAATCGAACCGATGACCATCGCATTACAAATGCGATGCTCTAACCTCTGAGCTAAGCGGGCTCACACAATCGAAATTGGACATGCATAGGAATTCAATAACCTACTGGGATCGTAGCTATTAACTATCCATTCTTAGCTATTCATAATTAATATGAGTCTCGAAAAGAATAGAAAGCGCATATTTCAAATAAATATTTAATATTTATAGATGATAACCATTAATTGACTATAGCGATATGTAATTTCTATTTATTTATCTTCAGTATCTTAATTAAACAGTCACATTAAAAATGACATTTTCATTTTTTATTATTATCTATTACTTTAACTATATAAACTATATATTTTTCTAATATTTTATATTATTATATTTGACTATATATAATATATATATCTTTAGAAATATATTTCTATTTATTATTAATTATTATAAATTATTGAATATAAATTCTTATATTTTTTTATTGAATTACGAATTGATTAGCTATAGTAATTATATTACTAAGTAATAGTAATTCTTAATATTGATTGAATTCGAATTCATTTCCATTTAGTTTTTAGTTAAGGAAATCAGCAAAATGAAAGAAAGAGACACAATCATAATGAGACATTACTCCGCTTTCAGTCATAAATAAAAGCATAAACTAAGACAAAATCGACCGTTTGAGTATTCCAAATTTCGCGGGGCAAATGGGAGGAAAAAAGCCTATATATGTGGTATATATCCAGCTAGATTGAATTGTGGGTACAGAAATGATAAAATAATTTCTGATTGAACCTAAGATATGGGTCTCCGAAAGAAATGACAGAAGATAGGCAAAAAATCAAATTCAAATTAGGAGTAAACGCTTTTAGATATAGGAATCCCTATCTAATCAATTCAATTAAAAGGTTACAGCATAGCATAAAATAAATGAAAAAAAAAAGGGGGGAACGACATCACAATTAGATCCTAATCTAAAAACAAAAAGGAAAGGGGGGATATGGCGAAATTGGTAGACGCTACGGACTTAATTAAATTGAGCCTTGGTATGGAAACCTACTAAGTGATAACTTTCAAATTCAGGGAAACCCTGGAATTAAAAATGGGCAATCCTGAGCCAAATCCTGTTTTAAGAAAACAAAACACAAGGGTTCAGAAAGAGAGAATAAAAAAGGATAGGTGCAGAGACTCAATGGAAGCTATTCTAACAAAGGGAGTTGACTGCGATGCGGTGGTAAAAGAATCCTTCCATCTAAACTTCAGAAAGGCTGAAGGCTAAACTTTTATACGTATTATTATTATGTATACGTACTGAAATACTATATAAAAAATAAAAATCAAATTATTAATGACGACTCAAGTCTTTTTTTTTCAACTCAAAAAATTGTTGTAAATCGATTACAAGTTGAAGAAAGAATTGAATATTCATTGATAAAACCATTCACGTCATAGTCTGATAAATCCTTTGAAGAGCTGATTAATCAAACAAGAATAAAGATAGAGTCCCATTCTACATGTCAATGCTGACAGCAATGAAATTTATAGTAAGAGGAAAATCCGTCGACTTTATAAATCGTGAGGGTTCAAGTCCCTCTATCCCCCCAAAACGGGCCCGTTTGACTCCTTAAACTATTTATCTGATCTGATCCTATACTTCAATTAAGGTTTTTTTCTTTAGATACAAGAAATTTAAGGCCTGGATAAGACTTTGCAATTTTTTGTAATTGACATAGACCCAAGTCATCTCGTAATCTAGTAAAATGAGAATGATAAGTCGGGAATAGTCGGGATAGCTCAGTTGGTAGAGCAGAGGACTGAAAATCCTCGTGTCACCAGTTCAAATCTGGTTCCTGGCACATAATTAATTGATATGGATCAACATAGAGATTCATTAATAGTCTCTATTTAATAGTCTATATTATAATACATACTTAGCCATCTAGGTATCTCTCCAGACATCCCTCGACCTCAATTTACCTAAATTTGATTTTTATATTCTATTTTCTATGAGTAAAGAGTATCTAAAGTATGTAAAAGAATATTATGTTTCCTCTTTTTTTTTGTTCCTACCCCCTCTCGTTCAAAAATAATGTTAATACTTGACTTGATACATATTCCAAAGTGAGTTGAAAGTCTATACTCTAGAAGAATTGACTCGATTTCGATCCCCTTTCATTTTGGTGTATTTTATTTAGTTTCCTACGTAACTTTTTTTAGAGTCCATCTAAGTGATGTGCGCGGTACAAAGTTCATGATGCAGAACTCTTTTAGTTCATCCTAGCGGTTCGGCTCATCTGAAAGAAGTATCTTAAAAACTTGAGAATTTCAATGACTCCCTAATTTTTATTGTCTTTTACTTTTTTTTAGCTTTAGCCCATAGCTAATACGAATGAGACTTCAATTACTCGATCTAGAATATAATGTAAAAATCTTCCTTGAATATCGAGAATTGTCGAAGTGAAGATTAGTTTCTTATTAGTTTATTCAATGGGCATCTTGTATTTCAAAAAAAT